ATTCTTGCAAGAATATGACTTTGTGTGGAAACACAAGCCTGGGCGGCACAACCAGGTTGCTCATGCGTTAAGCAGAAAGAAAGTGAAAGAAGTAGTGGGAAAGGGTTAGTGAATGAAATTTCCTTCAAACCTGTCAGTGTGAAATCAAGCTTCAGAGTCAACAGAGTCAAACGGTGAAACGAAATCTCTTTCATACAAATCTTATCTTATGCTTGCCCGAGGGGATAGTAACTTCTTAGAAAAGCAAGGACGGGACTAGTTTTCAAGCGGAATTCGAAGATTAGTCTTTCTCGCCTAACATCTCTCCGTGCCTTATGAACGTTGATTTGCCCTCGAGTAGCTGAACTAGGGGAACTCAAAACTAGCTACTAGGAAAAAAGACCACTATTTGAACATCAAGCTTGTGGACAAGTTGCTTCCCTTTTTGTGCTTTTAGGCTGGCCTCTTCGATTACATTCCTTTCCTTATAGAATAGAACGTTGCCTCTAAAGCACGAATGAAAAAACCGAATTCTCCAAACCTTTGATACCAAAAAAACTGGAACCCCGCCCTATTGGAAAAAGGCAACTGAACTAAAGAAGCGCGCGGAGAAGGAGGAACTCATAGTGACTCTATAAACATAAAACGTGTGACTTGACTTTAAGGATAAGGAGAAAACTGATCAAGAAACCGAGCATGCTTCCATTTGTCGCTAAACTTGCTAAGCTGTCCCAAGTTGTTACTAATAGACATGAGTATCGAACTCAACCCCAAGAAGGTAAAGGTACGGCTCAGCCGAAGTCCCAAAGAATAACCGTGCCCAATACAAAGAAAGGACAGAGCTTTCCAATACTAATGACTAATGAAAGGTAGTTATCAAAAGAAGAGCATTCCGATTGAAGTGAAGAGAAGCAAGGAATGAAACCTATGATGAGAGGGACAGGCGAAAGCCTATTCACTGACGATCGGCACTGCTTTATTTTTATTGAGATCTGAATTTGGCCTACGAGAGGCAACAAGCCACTAAAAAAGCAAACGAAGCGAATACCACCACGAGCTATCCATTCGCTTCATCTGTCCTTAGGAACATGGATTTGAATTTCCCATCCTTTCTACTGCTACAGGTTCGCTACTCGATTCATTTGCTTCCCACTTTCAGTACAACAACCTGGATCGATTCACTAAACAACAAAAGAAAACCGGTCTTTCAAGTTGAATCTATCTATGACATTATGAAGGAATATTACTATTCGACTCACCACGGCTATCACAACGATCCGTCGGTCCCTCAATTCACTCCACCACCAGCCTAAAAGAGCGCCAAATAAAGAAAAAGAACGAAAATGACGGCCCAAACAAAGCCATTTTAAAGCAAAAACCGCCCTAAACCATGCCCGGGGGTCAATTCACCGCGAAAAAGAAGGAAAAAGGCTCAACTACTTACTAATCTCTTTTTTTCTCTTTTTTAGCCCCCCCTCTTACCTGGTCGAATGGTTTCGTCAGCTCGAGTCTTCGATAGTCAGGAGAGCGGGACAACAGCATTTCCCAAAATACCTGATCTTTGAGACATATCTATCTAAAGGTTTTCTTATTGATGATATCGATGATGATAGTGACGATATTGATGCTAGTGACGATATCGATCGTGACCTTGATACGGAGCTGGAGCTTCTAACTATGATGAATGCGCTAACTATCGATATGCTGTCGGAAATAGGCCGATTTTATATCACCCTTCAATTCGAATTAGCAAAAGCAATGTCTCCTTGCATAATATGGATTCCAAACATTCATGATCTGGATGTGAATGAGTCGAATTACTTATCCCTCGGTCTATTAGTGAACTATCTCTCCAGGGATTGTGAAAGATGTTCCACTAGAAATATTCTTGTTATTGCTTCGACTCATATTCCCCAAAAAGTGGATCCCGCTCTAATAGCCCCGAATAAATTAAATACATGCATTAAGATACGAAGGCTTCTTATTCCACAACAACGAAAGCACTTTTTCACTCTTTCATATACTAGGGGATTTCACTTGGAAAAGAAAATGTTCCATACTAATGGATTCGGGTCCATAACCATGGGTTCCAATGCACGAGATCTTGTAGCACTTACCAATGAGGCCCTATCGATTAGTATTACACAGAAGAAATCAATTATAGACACTAATACAATTAGATCTGCTCTTCATAGACAAACTTGGGATTTGCGATCCCAGGTAAGATCGGTTCAAGATCATGGGATCCTTTTCTATCAGATAGGGAGGGCTGTTGCACAAAATGTACTTCTAAGTAATTGCCCCATAGATCCTATATCTATCTATATGAAGAAGAAATCGTGTAACGAAGGGGATTCTTATTTGTACAAATGGTACTTCGAACTTGGAACGAGCATGAAGAAATTAACGATACTTCTTTATCTTTTGAGTTGTTCTGCCGGATCGGTCGCTCAAGACCTTTGGTCTCTACCCGGACCCGATGAAAAAAACGGGATCACTTCTTCTGGACTCGTTGAGAATG